GAAAAGAAAATAAATAAAAAAATAATCAAATCGCACCATCTCTGTAATAGGTGAATGCCTCTTTTTCTCCCGAAGTTGTCGGAATTATTCGTAATAAGATATTGGCTACAATTGAAAAGGTTTTATCAATAAAATTTCCATTTATCCCAGATCTAGACATAGGTGTATTAATCCATTCTATAATTTATTTTTATTTCATTTCGTGAGAAAATGATCCCACAAACAAAGGAATTGTACAGTACGAAATAACATAAAAACGGATTCATTAAAATAAAAAGGAAGACCTTTTACTCATACTCAAATTGTTTCGTTTTGACAGGAATCAATAAAAAAAAAAATCCGGGGGACGGTTCATGAATTTGAAATCAATCTATGGGTTAAGAAGTTGGAGTAAGGAGTTGTTGTTGAAAAATCTAAAACTGGAAAGGCATTTTAGAATTTTTATGAAAATTGAATAATGATCTAAAGATATCCATTAAACACAGTCTAAAAAAATGGATCAATCGTTGAATTCGTTTCAATTGAGAGATTAAATCCGGTATAAATATTAGAAAGGGCGGAAACCCCATCTTCGCAAACATGAATAGATATATCTTTATTTTACAATTTTTCACAAAAAAGATTTATGCGGAAGGATTTGTCTTTGATGAAAAGTTTTCTATTTTTAGAGTTCAATTTTTTAATAATTTTAATTCAATGTAGATACCTATCCAAAATAATATGAATGACTCACTATTAACTCGGTTTTTTGGCCATAATCATTATGTAGGAGAGGTGGCCGAGTGGTTCAAGGCGTAGCATTGGAACTGCTATGTAGACTTTTGTTTACCGAGGGTTCGAATCCCTCTCTTTCCGTACTCTTCACCTAATTCACCAATGTTACTGACTGCAATGCATCAAATAAAAATGTATACTCCAACAGTTAGACCTTTCTTTGATATCGATTCTGTATTCCTAATCCAAATCTTCTGTGGTACGAAAAATACTGGGCAAAACGGACAAGGAATGAAAATCCCCTACCGATCTATGATACATGAATGAGATCAAAATCCCCAGATCAAACCCCTTACCTTACTTACCCCGGGTCCCTTTACTTAAGCCAAAATGGAGAGGTCAAAATTGTCCGAACCCTTGTTATTTTAGTTGGGGTTAAGTCTGACGAGAGTAATATTCTACAACTAGCAATTCATTTATTTTCAAACCGACCCATTTACTATCTATTATTTGATTGACGAATCCTTCATATTGGAATGGGTGAAGAGTCAAATGGTTTGGCAACTCCTCGCGGGGGGATGAATCAAGATAATTTTGAATCAGAGCCCTAGATTTTTGCTCATCCCTCACTGTAATAATATCTCGGGGTTTACAGCGATAACTTGGTATATCTACTATACGACCATTAACTAAAATATGTCTATGGTTAACTAATTGGCGGGCTTGAGGAATAGTCGAAGCCATACCCAATCGAAAAAGGATGTTATCCAAACGCATTTCAAGTAATTGTAGTAAAACCTGACCTGTTGATCCTTTGGCTTTTCCGGCGATACGAACGTATTTAAGTAATTGTTGTTCTGTAAGACCATAATGAAAGCGCAATTTTTGTTTTTCTTCTAAACGAATACGATATTGAGATTTTTTTCCGGGGCGCGATTGGTTTCTAAGATCGCTTCCGGCTCTAGGCTTTTTACTAGTTAGTCCCGGTAAAGCCCCCAGACGACGGATTTTTTTGAAACGAGGCCCTCTGTAACGTGACATAAAGACTCCTTATTTTTTATGAAATTTCATAAAACAAAATTAAAACTAAACTAAAATATGATAAATTAATCGAAATTTACTGAAGTATTGTATTACAAAGAATAATTAGAGGAATTGTATCAATATCCGGACCTTATTGTATATAAATAATTGTATTATATAAATAAAAAGAATTTAAAAAAATAATAAAAAAAATTCAGGGTTCTTTTCTTGATTGATTTGTTCTCCAGAGACCGAACTCCTCCAATCCCATTTTTATTCATAATTGGAAGTTCCTACGAGATGATAGGGTGACCCTTGGGAAAAGCGAAAGAAGTTTTTCGCTTTGATTTCACATTATCAATTATGTAAAAAATAAAAAATCAAACAAACGGAGAAAAGCCGGCTATCGGAATCGAACCGATGACCATCGCATTACAAATGCGATGCTCTAACCTCTGAGCTAAGCGGGCTCACATAACATAAATTGTACACGTATACTAATTTAGTAAACTACTGAGATATTAACTGTTCATTCTTAGCTATTTCATAAGAAATATGATATATAGAAAAATAGAAATATCAAAAATAAGGAAGAATAGAAAATAGAATTTTATAATTTCCAAACATATTGGATATTTGAATATTATAGAACATACCTATTAATATAGCGATATTATTAAATATCGCGATATAAAATTTTGATCTATTTCTCAAATATATGTTTATCAATAATAAATATCTTAATTAGCTTAATTAGATGGTAAGATTTTTTTTACTATTCTATGTTTACTATTTTTTATTACATAATTTTATTATATTTCATATATATTTTATATATAGAAATATATATATTTCATTTAACTTTAATTTGAAAATATATTTTAATATTTCATTTTAAATAAAATCGAGTAAAGTAATGTAATTAAAGTAATGTAATTAAATTTAGAATCTTATTCTATTTCTATATTTTTTGTATATTACAATCTTATAATATTATTATTTATTATATATAATTCGAAATAATTTCATATTTAATTAATAAATAATTTTATTTTGAATTCTCTTCTAATTCTAAATTAACGGAATGGTTAGTTATAGCCATTTTATTAGTTTTAGTTATGGCTATTAATTTAATTTTAAATTAATAATACTCAAATCTTCCTTTTCGTTTTTTTGTTATGTTATAATGTTATAGAAGGCCTGCCCTAAGAATAACATGAAAGATAAAAGCGCAATCCAGATCATAATGAAACACTCCTCTGGTTTCATTCGGAAAGGTGAAAGCTAAGACGAAAAAAAAAAAAAGAATCGACCGTTCAAGTATTTTAAATTGCACGCTAAAAACGGTAGAAATAGGGGCATATATAAGTATAATAAATATATATTATACTATAATATATATGTTATGCGATCTATATTGAATTGATGATATAGAAATGATAGAATCATTTCTGATTGGACCAAATACGGGTCTCCGATAGAGATGAAAGAAAATATACAAGAAATCAAATAGTAGAAAACACTTTTCAATATAGGAACCGGTATCTAATGAATTCAACCGGTCCAGCATAATAGAAATGAAAGAAAAAAGGGGGGGCGGCATCATGATGCGATCTTAATCACATCAAAAAAAAGAGGGGATATGGCGAAATTGGTAGACGCTACGGACTTAATTGGATTGAGCCTTGGTATGGAAACCTACCAAGTGAGAACTTTCAAATTCAGAGAAACCCTGGAATTAAAAATGGGCAATCCTGAGCCAAATCCTGTTTTATGAAAATAAACAAGGGTTTCATAAACCGAAAATAAAAAAGGATAGGTGCAGAGACTCAATGGAAGCTGTTCTAACAAATGGAGTTGGCTGCATTGTGTTAGTAAAGGAATCCTTCCATCGAAACTTCAGAAAGGATGAAGGATAAACCTATATACATACGTATAGTACTGAAATACTATCTCAAAATGATTAATGACGACCCAAATCTGTATTTTTTTATATTTATATGAAAAATGAAAGACTTGTTGTGAATCGATTAAAAATTGAAAAAAGAATCGAATATTCATTGATCAAACCATTCACTCCACCGTAGTCTGATAGATCTTTTTAATAATTGATTAATCGGACGAGAATAAAGATAGAGTCCCATTATACATGTTAATATCGACAACAATGAAATTTATAGTAAGAGGAAAATCCGTCGACTTTAGAAATCGTGAGGGTTCAAGTCCCTCTATCCCCAAAACGACCCGGTTGACTCCCTAATTATTTATTTTCATTTTATCATTTTGTTAGCGATTCAAATAAAAATTCGTTATATTTATCATTCATTCTCATTCTACTCTTTTCTTTCACAAATGGATCTGAGCGAAAATTTTTTTCTTATCACAAGACTTGTGTGTGATATATATGATACGCGTACAGTACAAATGATTTGAGCAAGGAATCCATTAAATTTGAATAATTAACAATACATATCATTACTTGTACTGTACTGAAACTTTGAAAATTTTTTTTTGAAGATCCAAGAAATTCTATTAGATCCTGTATAATACTTTGTAATACTTTTTCGTTTTTCTAATTGACTAATTGACATAGACCCAAGTCCTATATTAAAATAAAATGAGGATGATGCGTCGTGAATGGTCGGGATAGCTCAGCTGGTAGAGCAGAGGACTGAAAATCCTCGTGTCACCAGTTCAAATCTGGTTCCTGGCACATGAGTAATTTGTATGAGTATATATTCTAAAAATTAATTGATATGGGTCGACATACATATTCATTAATAGTATAAATCATGATACATATTTATCCATCTAAATGTCGGAGATATACCCCTTATATATATCATATGTATATAAAGTATACAAAAGAATTCCATTTTGTTTCCTCTTGTTTTTTTATTTGTCCGTACTGTGTCTCCTTTTGTTCAAAAAAAACGTTAATACTTTATACATATTCGAAAGGCTAAATTAGTTAGTTGAAAGAGAAAAAGTATAGTCTAGAGGAGTTGAGGGATGGGAATAGCCAAAGTTCATTTCAGATACAGTACAAATAGAATATGATCCTCTTTCATTTCCTTCTATATTTTTTTCATATTCTATTTCTTCATTTCCTCCTATGTTACTTTCTATAGCCCATCTAAGTGATGGGCGCGGTACATAGTTCATAATGCGGAACTCTTTTAGTTTCATCCTAGTGGCTCGGCTCATTCGAAAAAGTATCTTCAAAATTTGAGAATCTCAATGAATCCTCTAATTTTTTTTTT